GAATTGGACGATCCTATTTGGTCAAATACCTAACGAAAAACTCCTATCTTCCTTTCATTACGATATTTCTGGACAAGTTCCGGGATACAGTTTTTCGGTTTGCTGATGATGATGACAGTGATGCCAGTGATGATGAGATCGAGATTTTTATTGATGCTCGTGACCCTATTGAGGCTATTAATCAAGATATTCATGTTTTTGACGATATGGATATTGATTTTGATCCTAGTATCTATAGTTTTGAGGAGAGAGATGCTCATGACGATAAGATTAATATGGAGCTAGAACAGCTAACTAGGATGGATGCGCTAACTGAGGAGATGGACACGGTGTGGCGCGTAGCCCAATTTTATATCAGCCTTCAAATCGAATTAACAAAAGCAATCTCTCCTTGCATAATATGGATTCCAAACATTCATGAGCTGCATTTTAGGGATTCGGGTTCCTTCTCCCTCGAGCTATTAGTGAACCTTCTCTCCTGGGATTGTGAAAGATCTTCCACTGGAAATAGTCTTGTTATTGCTTCGACCCATTTTCCCCAATTCGTGGATCCCTCTCTAATAGCTCCGCATAGATTAGATACGTGCATTAAGGTACGAAGGCCTCTTATTCCACAACAACGAAAGCACTTTTTCACTCTTTCATATACTAGGGGATTTCGCTTGGAAAAAAAAGCGTTCCAGGCTAATGGATTCGCGGCCATAACCATGGGTTCCAATGCACAAGATCTTATAGCACTTACCAATGAGGCCCTATCGATTAGTATTTCACATGGGAAATCAATTATAGACGAAAATACAATTAGATTCGCTCGTCATAGACAAACTTGGGATTTGCGAGCCCATGTAATACCGGTTCAGAATTCTCGGCTCCTTTTCTATCAGATAGGAAGGGCTGTCGCACAAAATTTACTTCTAAATAATTGCCCCATAGATCCGATATCGATCTATTTGCAGAAGACATTCTGTAACGAAGGGGATTTTTATTTGTACAGCTCGTACGTCGAACTTGGAATGAGCACGAAGAAATTAACGATACTTCTTTATCTTTTGAATTGTTCTGCCGGATCGGTCGCTCAAGATCTTTGGTCTCCACCCGAACCAGAGGAAAACAATAGGATCGCTTATGGTAGACTCGTTGAGAATGATTTTGATCTAGTTCATGGCCTATTAGAAATAGAAGGCATTCTAGAGGGATTCTCACGGACAGATCTAGAGGGATGCTCACGGACAGAAAAAGATTGCAGTCAGTTTGATAAGGATCGAGTGCCATTGCTTCTTCGGCCCGAACCAAGGAATCCCTCAGATATGATACAAAATGGATTTCAATCTATGATTGATCAGAAATTTATCTATGAATCGGAGGAGGTGTTTGTAGCGGGGGAAAAAGTCAACCCGCAGAAGGTGTTCTCCAATTTCATAGTTTGGGCTCCTAGAATATGGTCCCCTTGGGGCTTTCTATTTGATTGGGTCGAAAGGACCAATGACAATGAATTGGGAGTTCCCTATTGGTCCAGTTCATTTTGGGCCAAGCAGATCCAGTTCGTTCTTGCGGACTATGAAGAGGATGAGCTTGAAGAGAATGATCAAGAGAATGATTCGTATTATGATGAAGATGAAGTTGAACCGAATCCTAATCCTCTTGAAGCGGATGAGCAAAAGAAGGAGAGGGGTGTGTATTATAAGCTTGACGATCAAGATAACGATGGGTTTGAACCTCAATTTGACAGGTTTAATTATGAAGTCGGTGATAAGTTTTACGAGGCGTTCTTGCAGAGTATATACCTGACACGAGCTAGAATTCGAATTTCCAAAGAACAAGTCCTTTTTCGAATAAGCCAATTCATTTGGAACCCTGGAAATCCATTCTTTGTCCTATCCGAAGATCCGGCCCTTGCCTCTATGTTTTCACATCGCGAATTCTTTGCAGATGCAGATGAAGAGATATTAAAGTGGTTTATTACTTCCGAAATCAAATCTATGAGAAAAAGCTGGATTTTCGAGGAGACGCAAGAAAAGCGCTTCGAAGGGTTGAATCAGCGCCGGAGATGGCTTAGAAGAACCAATAGTTCTAATGGATCTTTCCGTTCTAATACTCTAGCCGAGAGTTATCAGTATTTATCAAATCTGTTCCTATCTAACAGAACATTATTGGATCAAATGCAAAAGACATTGGTGAGAAAAAGATGGCTTTTCCCAGATGACATGCAAAAATTTTTCATGGAACAATATGCTACTGCTGAACCACGGAAGAATTGAAATCTTAGATCAATACACTATGTATGGATGGTATGAACTGCCTAAACAAGAATTCTTGAACAGCGAACAACCAGTTCAGATATTCACGACCAAGAAGTACTGGATTCTCTTTCGGATAGGCCCTGAAAGGCGAAGGAAGGCAGGCGTCTATTATTGAATTCCTCCGACTCCATTTTGGGAGCGTCCAGTGCCAAAGTCACTGAATGGGTAAGTCGCCAATCCCTAAAACGGACTATATAATG